TAATACAACGCCAACATTGTTTGATTCCAAATTCAGAGCAATGCCTATTGTACCCTCTTCAAATTCTACTAATTCCCCTGCCATTACTTCATCAAGACCATGAATACGAGCAATGCCATCGCCTACTTGAAGTACGGTGCCGGTATTCACAATCGTGACTTCTCGATTATATTGTTCAATACGTTCACGGATAATATTACTAATTTCGTCGGCTCGAATGGTTACCATTAGTGTCTCTTAATTCTTTTTCGGAAACAAAGGGAGAAAAAAAAAAAAAAATAATGCCTACAGTAAAAGGGCTAATCAGTTATTTCTTTCATGGCCCCGAGCATGCCAATATTAGCACTGATGGTGCGTAAATGTAACTCGCTGTTCGAACAACTATTCAGAGTTCCTAGAGCTCCTTGTAAGGCTTGTTGGAAAACTCGCTGTCGGACCTGATTAATTGCTCTTTGTTGTTCAAAATGAATGGTTTCATTTTTGTAATTTTCTAATCGTTCCAAATTCTCATAAGTGGCATTAATCAAATTCTGTTTTTCTCGTTCTATCTCAGAGTATCCATTCACTCGAAACTCATCTGCTTCTATTTCCACTTTCCGTAAGCGAGCCCGGGCTTTTTCGAGCTGCTCAATAGCTCCTCCGCGTAGTTCTTCTGAATTTCGAATAGTACTCAGAATCCTCTGTTTTCGATTATCTAATAAATCACTTAATGAAAGTAGATTATTTTCCCATTCATTTCACAACTTCACTTCCATGATCTCTTCCCGAACCAAACATGAATCTTTCGATTCATTTGGCTCTCACGCTCAGTTACTTATGTTATGAGCATTCCCATATCTTTTAATGTAATGAGCTTACCCTCTCTTCTCTGTTCGTATTCCAAGATATGGAAACTGATACAAGACCAGAATATTCAGAGGACTCTTCCGACCAGACAAAAAAAATCTGTAATTGTCAGCAAAGTTGTTTTTTTTTCTTCAAATCCAAAAAATTCTTCTTATTTTATACATAGGTCGTCGATTCAGCATTGGATAAAAAAAGGGCGAGACACCCATTTTTCCAGTAAATGGTTCAAATCATTTTATCGATATGAGTGTTCTATATCGGATAAATTGCCAACTATTCATTTTGAAACCATCTCCGTACTAACGTAGTGGTAGAAAGAGTACCATGTTGTGCCTGGACTTCAGGCGGTTTAGCTTTAACCATGTTAATGGTCCCACATTATTGGTTGATAGAGAATCAAAGTTGATTTACCAATGAGTCACGAAATGCTATGGTTCTTACATATGATTTCTTAATTTATTCAGAAGTAATTCGTCGAGATCGTGCACCTTTCTTCCCTATTTATAAATAAAAAAAAAAGAAAGTGCAGCCGGTTGGATCCAGCCTATTCTTGAAATACACAACTCGCACACACTCCCTTTCCAAAAAAGATCAATACACCAAGCACTACACTTAGATTTATTAGATTTGTTGCTAAAATATCGGTATTCAACCCGAAACTCCCGGCGGATGGCCAGTAACCCAAGGAAACGAAAGAATCGGTTACATTTTTCATATGCTCTCCTCTTATAGATAGGACTAACAAAATCGAACAGAGTTCTTTTTGTATCACTTCGTCCCGTTTTTTTATTATTGATTTCTTTTTTTTATTAATTGACTTATTTTAAATATGAATATATTCATTTCATTTGAAATCATTTTCAAATTTCAAAAATGGATTCTTTATTATTATTTTATTTCAATTGAAGTTCCCAATAAGATACTTATTAGGTCCCCGGTTTCATGTCAATTGCGAAATACCTGCAACGCTTCCTAAAAGTCAAAAGGGGTTTCCATTAAATTAAGGACGGGAAGTGAGAAAGCGAGTGGATCTACTAATTCCTCATCCTCAAATCAGACCTTCCCCGGAGTATTGTCTCAACGAAGAAGTGGAGTGAAGTTTTGATATAATTCGAAGAAGCAAGCGGTAAGTCGACAGCAATAAAATAAGAAAAGAAGTACGTATTTTCACGTTTATAGAATAGGATTAAACAAAAGGATTCGCAAATAAAAGCGCTAATGCCACGACCAGTCCGTAAATTGTTAAAGCTTCCATAAAAGCCAGACTAAGCAATAAAGTACCTCGTATTTTACCCTCTGCTTCTGGTTGTCTCGCGATACCTTCTACGGCTTGGCCCGCAGCAGTACCTTGACCAACTCCAGGTCCAATAGAAGCAAGCCCTACGGCCAATCCAGCAGCAATAACGGAAGCGGCAGAAATCAGTGGATTCATGGTAAGTTCCTCGCACCAAAATAAAGAAATGGTTAATGATACAATCAACCAATGAATTATTACTTATTATTCCATCACTAAGATCCACCCGGTCAAAGTAACTAAGAACTCCGAATTGAAGTGATAATATACTGAATCATCAGAACTACTTCGATATCTCGTTTTTAGTTCCTATCCATGGAGTCTTTGGAAATCCATACGGTTCTAGTTCTTCCATTTCTT